AGGCTGTTCAAACAGGTACAGGCAGACTAAACGGCATTCCCGTAGCAATTGGGGTTATGGATTTTCAGTTTATGGGGGGTAGCATGGGATCTGTAGTAGGCGAGAAAATCACACGTTTGATCGAGTATGCTACCAATCAATTTTTGCCTCTTATTCTAGTATGTGCTTCCGGAGGAGCACGCATGCAAGAAGGAAGTTTGAGTTTGATGCAAATGGCTAAAATATCTTCTGCTTTATATGATTATCAATCAAATAAAAGGTTATTCTATATAGGAATCCTTACATCTCCTACTACGGGTGGGGTGACAGCTAGTTTTGGTATGTTGGGAGATATCATTATTGCCGAACCCAATGCCTATATTGCATTTGCGGGTAAAAGAGTAATTGAACAAACATTGAATAAGACAGTACCTGAGGGTTCACAAGTGGCTGAATATTTATTCCATAAGGGTTTATTCGATCCAATCGTACCACGTAATCCTTTAAAGGGCGTTCTGAGTGAGTTATTTCAGCTCCATGCTTTCTTTCCTTTGACTCAAACTTCAATCAAGTAGAAAAAAACAAAGCTTTAATTTAATAAATTATTAAATTAAGTTCTATATTTTATTATTTTTTTGGTGGTAACCAAGTAATTATTTAGTTTATAGGAATAAAAGTCAAAATACGAAAAATGGATTTTTCTTTGGTAACATAGGTAACAGAAGATTGAATTGTAGAAAGAATCCTACTTATTCTTTTTTATCGATATTTTTTATTAGTAATCAAGAGATCTCTATCAAACAAAAAAAGAGTGAATTTTTTCTCTTTTTTCTGTGAAATTAGGCAAGGTAAAAGGTAAGAGAATCCTACATCTTTCTATATCTATATCCCCCGAGAACCTCAGTTTTACTAAGAATCCCTTTATCGTATTATAACGAATTTTTCGGTAATTTGTAAGAAACTCTTTCTTTATTAAATTATTAAATTAAATATATTAAACTATTCAATTTTCTATTAAAGTTTAAATATTAGAAAATTCTAATATACATATACTAAATAAAGATTTAGAATAGATAAATAAAAATAGACTAATAATAAAAAAAATAAATAATGAATAAAATAATAAAAAAAAAAGTAAAGTGGATTATCGTATATATTTCATGTAGAAACATATAGACATGATGAATAAGGCTATTTATTTACATTTATTATATACTTACTTAATAATATACTTACTTAATATATGTTTAATATATGTTTATATATGTTTATATATGTTATATACTTTAATATACTTAAATAGAATCTATTTAATATATTATATATTAGTATCTCTATATAGATTAGTATTTCTACTAGAATAGTATAATTCTATATGAAGTAGAATATATTTTTCTAACAATAACAGGTTAAAATGTTAATATAACAAAAAATATAACGATAAATAACAGGTACAAATATTAAATCGAGGTACTCATTCTATGACAACTATCAGCAACTTACCCGCTATTTTTGTGCCTTTAGTGGGCTTAATATTTCCGGCAATTGCAATGGTTTCTTTATCTCTTCATGTTCAAAAAAACAAGATTTTTTAGATATTATGGGATTAAATCTTATCTATTTTTTTTCAAGACTTAGTAGGCTTACTTGGATCATAGCACAATTCTCTATGTAGTAGAATATAGTATAACGTGTAGCTTCCTCCGAGCAGAAGCCCGTATGCATAAACACGATATATGAAAAAATTAATTATAACTTAACTATTTGAAGATAAATCATTATCGGGATGAATTTCTGAAACGTAAAGTCAATCTATCTAAATGTCTGTGGATATCTATAAGAAATAATAATAAAACGATTTTATTATTTTAGTTTCTCTCTAAGCAATTGATGAATTACTCCTAAAGTTTCACATCATAATAGTGCTAGTCGATGAGGATTACTTCGGAAACAAAAAGATTAAAGTCAAATTTATTGGGGTTTATCTCCCAATTACAATAAAATGCAACTAGATCTAGTATAGTATGAGTTGGCGATCAGACCGTATATGGATAGAACTTCTAGCGGGTTCTCGAAAACCGAGTAATGTCTGCTGGGCTTTTATTCTTTTTTTAGGTTCATTAGGGTTTTTATTGGTTGGAACTTCTAGTTATCTTGGTAGGAATCTTATACCATTATTTCCCTCTCAGCAAATAATTTTTTTTCCACAAGGAATCGTGATGTCTTTCTATGGAATCGCGGGTCTTTTTATTAGTTCATATTTGTGGTGCACAATTTCGTGGAATGTGGGTAGTGGTTATGATCGATTCGATATAAAAGAAGGAATAGTATGTATTTTTCGTTGGGGATTTCCTGGAAAAAATCGTCGCATCTTCCTCCGATTCCTTATGAAAGACATTCAATCCATCAGAATAGAAATTAAAGAGGGTATTTATGCTCGTCGTGTCCTTTATATGGAAATCAGAGGCCAGGGGTCCATTCCCTTGACTCGTACCGATGAGAATTTGACTTTACGAGAAATTGAACAGAAAGCTGCTGAATTGGCCTATTTCTTGCGTGTACCAATTGAAGTATTTTGAAACAAGGTGAATGCTTTCTTATTCTTAGCAAAAGGGAAAAAACTATAACTCAAGAATTCTCTTTCTCTTTTTTCTATAGCATAATTTAACTGAAGTTGCTGCCGAACTCTGATTAGAACAAAAAAAAGTAAACGTACACGGACCAATCATAAAGCGAAAGAATTTTTGTCCATAAATTCTTTTTTATGAGTATGTAAATCCACTTAAATCAATTCAGTAACGAAACAAGTAACAAATCGGAATAAAGAATTTCTCTTTTTTTTTTTCAATATTGCTAATTTAGTAAATACAGATAGAGTCTCTCTTTTAAATCATCTTTACTTTTTTGTTAATCAACATTTTTTATCTTTTTTTTGTGCTCTTTAATTACCAACCGATTGGACCGCTTATAATGATAACCTTTCTATCTTGTTTTTACATTCATTTTTGATCATAGCATCACAGTATTCTTCAGAAAATTCTAAAATTCTATTAATTATTCCTGTACTGGGGGATGCCAGCGAATTTTTTTTTCGAAATTTTTGGATATCTTGATAAACCGGGAGTTCTTTACGTCCTAAATTTCAAATAATAAATATTATTTGAAATGGCTCTTTCGTGCATTCATCCAAAGGGGACAATTGCTTCGAATTTGATCAATTGATATATCTTTTGAAAGAATATTCTATAGAATATTCTAGTTTATTTCTTTCTTCATTCAATTTGAAGTGGAATTTTTCTTATTCTATTTCTGTATTTCTCTATTATTTTTCTGTATTCTTTCTAAATTCAAGGACCAATCATTGTACTGAATCACAAATAAAACGGGGAATAGACTTGATAACTTGTAATGTAATAGAACTGATATTTGATAGAAATCTTAGTATCGTATAGAGAGAGTCGACAAATGAGATGAGTTCATTTCAAAATTCATAGACGAGCAAATGGCAAAAAAGAACGCATTTATTTCCCTTCTATATCTTACATCTATAGTATTTTTGCCTTGGTGGATCTCTCTCTCATTTACATTTAATAAAAGTCTGGAATCTTGGGTTAATAATTGGTGGAATACTAGGCTCTCCGAAATTTTTTTGAATGATATTCAAGAAAAGAGTATTCTAAAAAAATTCATAGAATTAGAGGAACTCTCCCTCTTCGACGAAATGCTAAAGGAATATCCGGAAAGACGTTTACAAAAGCTTCACGTCGGAGTCTACAACGAAACGATCCAATTGATCAAGATGAACAATGAGGGTCGTATCCATACGATTTTACATTTCTCAACAAATATAATTTCTTTCATTATTCTAAGTGTTTATTCTAGAATAAGTAATGAAGAACTTATTTTTCTTAACTCTTGTCTTCAAGAATTTCTATATAATTTAAGCGACACAATAAAAGCTTTTTCTATTCTATTATTAACTGATTTATGTATAGGATTCCATTCGCCCCATGGTTGGGAACTACTGATTGCCTCTATCTACAAAGATTTTGGATTTGCTCAGAATGATCAAATTATATCCGGTGTTGTTTCTACTTTTCCAGTCATTTTAGATACAATTTTAAAATATTGGATTTTTCGTTATTTAAATCGTGTATCTCCGTCACTTGTAGTGATTTATCATTCAATGAATGATTGAAAAATGATCGATCGATCCAATTATAATGTTTGTTACTTTGTAACATAAGTAAAACAGTCAAAATTGTACTTATTTTTTCTACCCACCCGGTGGATTCCTTCAATATTCGAGTAAAATTATTTCACTAAATAACAGAATCATAGATAGGGAACTATACTAGTGACTTATCCAATTTTATTGTAGAAATCTTCGGGATCAATGATTGGACCATGCAAATGAGAAATACCTTTTCTTGGATAAAGGAAGAGATTATTCGATTCATTTCCGTATCGCTCATAATATATATAATAACTCGGGCGCCCATTTCAAATGCGTATCCTATTTTTGCACAGAAGAGTTATGAAAATCCACGAGAAGCGACTGGCCGTATTGTATGTGCCAATTGCCATTTAGCTAACAAGCCCGTGGATATCGAGGTTCCACAAGCGGTACTTCCTGATACTGTATTTGAAGCAGTTGTTCGAATTCCTTATGATCTGCAACTGAAACAAGTTCTTGCTAATGGTAAAAAAGGAGCCTTGAATGTGGGAGCTGTTCTAATTTTACCTGAGGGGTTTGAATTAGCCCCTCCCGATCGTATATCGCCCGAGATTAAAGAAAAGATAAGCAATCTGTCTTTTCAGAGCTATCGCCCCACGAAAAAAAATATTCTTGTGATAGGCCCTGTTCCTGGTCAAAAATATAGTGAAATCACCTTTCCTATTCTTTCCCCAGACCCCGCTTCTAAGAAAGACGTTCACTTCTTAAAATATCCCATATACGTAGGCGGGAACAGGGGAAGGGGCCAGATTTATCCCGACGGGAGCAAGAGTAACAATAATGT